ATTATATGACCAATTATATATCACATTTATTATTTTACCCCCCAAAACTTTAATTTTATTAGGAACACTTCTAACAAATGAATTAAATAAATTTAAATTTTGTAAAGATGAATAAACAGGCTTATATAAAAAAGACGATATAAGAATTCCTAAATAAGCTATACTAACGGAAAAAGTTGCATTTGTGATAAATTCATACCAATCTACAGAATGGTTTCTATTTTTATGTAAAAGGTTTATAGACGAACTTAAGAATTTGGATAGTATATCCAAATCCATTCCTTCCTGATTGAATAACGGAATTCCTACGGCCCCAATGAACAACGTAAATAAAACTAATACAAGCATCGGAAATAACATAGTATTGTCCGACTCGTGGGGATATGAGAAAGTGTTTTTAGTGCCAAAACGAGCAATACTAATAAACGGATGTACCATACTTCTTACATTTCCATTATTATTAATCCAATACGTGTTTAAAAAATAAGTTTTTTCATTGTTTTTCGTAGTTAAAAAATCTAATAAACGAAAGCTTGTTTTAATAATTTTTTTTCCTTCTTTACCCCAGAGAGACATTGAATAGAACGAGCTATTTTTTTTGCCGCTGTAATTTTGAAAATAAACATTTAAATGTCCTTCAAAAGTAAGTAAATAGATACGAAACATATAAAATGCAGTTAATCCTGCCGTGGAACAAGCTATTATTGCAAAAATCGGTGAATACAACCAACTATCATTAAGAATTTCATCTTTGGACCAAAAACAAGCAAGAGGTGGAATACCACAAAGAGAAAGTGTACCTAATAAAAAAGCGGTTTTTGTAATTGGTACATGTTTTCTTAAACCGCCCATAAGAACCATATTCTGACTTTTATCTGGAGAATATCCAACAATAGTTTCCATCGAATGAATAATTGATCCAGATCCTAAGAACAACAATGCTTTCGAATAGGCATGAGTAATCAAATGAAATAAAGCAACTCGATAAGACCCCATACCTAGAGCTAACATCATATAACCCAATTGAGACATTGTAGAATAAGCTAAGCTTTTCTTAATATCTTTTTGAGCAAGAGCTAAAGTGGCTCCTAAAAGTAATGTTATTATACCTGTCAAAGCTATTAGATTTATTATGTAAGGTATAACTATGAAAAGAGGAAGAAGCCGAGCTACAAGAAAAATCCCTGCTGCTACCATAGTAGCGGCATGTATAAGAGCCGAAATGGGGGTAGGCCCTTCCATGGCATCAGGTAACCATACATGAAGGGGAAATTGGGCGGATTTTGCAACTGCGCCGGCAAATAATAGGAAGGCGCATAAGGTAACAAATAAAAAATTAACCTCATTATTATAAACCAAGTTATTAAATATCTCAAACAAATCCCGAAATTCAAAACTACCCGTTATCCAATAAAAACCCAAAATTCCTAATAATAAACCGAAATCCCCGACACGATTAGTTACAAACGCTTTTTGACAAGCATTCGCCGCACTAGGTCGTGTGAACCAAAAACCTATTAATAGATAAGAACACATTCCAACCAATTCCCAAAAAATATAAATTTGTATCAAATTAGAACTAGTAACTAATCCCAACATTGAAGTATTGGAAAAACTCATATAAGCAAAAAATCTCAAATATCCCTGATCATGAGACATATAATTATCACTATAAATAAGAACCATCATTCCAACAGTAGTGATTAATATTGACATAATAGAAGTAAGTGGATCAACCAAGCAGCCAAATTCTAAATAAAAATCATTATTGATGGTCCAAGACCATACATATTGATAGACGGAATTGTGATTTATTTCCTGAATAGAAAAATGGGCTGAAAAAATCATAACTATACTTAACAATAAAACACTCGGAAAAGCCCACATACGGCGAAGATTTTTTGTTGCCGTTGGAAAAAGTAGAAGTCCTGCTCCAATTAACATTGGAACTGGAAGTGGAATGAAAGGTATAATCCATGAATATTGATATGTATATTCCATAAAAAAAAAATAAAATATTTTTCTTAATTAATTGTTTCTGATTCACCGGTTCTTATTTGTTTTCTGTTGAAAGGGGTCAGTTAATAAAAAAAAAATTAAGATATATAAAATAAAACTTAAATAAAATTTGCATTCTAATTATAATTATTACGTATTACAATAATTTATTTATATCTTTTATATCTATAGAGCGAGGATAGATAATTACACCAAAAACAGTGTTTGGTATGAATCATAAAGCGCATAACTTGACCCATAAAAACTATTTATTGTAATTCGGTTATTCAGAATCATTAAACAATTTGTTTTGTAACTAATTGATTGTCTTCCATTACAATAAAAGCTATTTGTAGGAAATGCTATGATATCCAACACTTTATTTTATGTAAAATAAAAAAAAGGGCAAATAAAATGCCTTTATATAATATAATAAAAAAATTATAGATTTTGTATCCTTTAACAGATTAACTACTAGTCCCACTCGAATTTGAGAATTAAA